GAAGGACTTTCTTTGACGGAATATATAATTTCTTGCTATGGAGCTCGTAAAGGGGTTGTAGATACTGCTGTACGAACATCAGATGCTGGATACCTCACACGTAGACTTGTTGAAGTAGTTCAACACATTATTGTACGCAGAACGGATTGTGGTACTATTCGAAGTATTTCCGTAAGTCCTCGAAATGGGATGACGGAACGAATTTTTATCCAAACACTAATTGGTCGTGTATTAGCAGACGATATATATATAGGTCTACGATGCATTGCCGCCCGAAATCAAGATATTGGGATTGGACTTGTCAATCGATTCATAACCTTTCGAGCACAACCAATATATATTCGAACTCCATTTACTTGCAGGAGTACATCTTGGATCTGCCAATTATGTTATGGTCGGAGTCCCACTCACGGTGACCTGGTCGAATTGGGGGAAGCTGTAGGTATTATTGCGGGTCAGTCAATTGGAGAACCAGGGACTCAACTAACATTAAGAACTTTTCATACTGGCGGAGTATTCACGGGCGGTACTGCCGAACATGTACGAGCTCCCTTTAATGGAAAAATAAAATTCAATGAGGATTTGGTTCATCCCACACGTACCCGTCATGGACATCCCGCTTTTCTATGTTCTATAGACCTGTATGTAACTATTGAAAGTCAGGATATTATCCATAATGTAAATATTCCCCCCAAAAGTTTGATTTTAGTTCAAAATGATCAATACGTAAAATCAGAACAAGTGATTGCTGAGATTCGTGCCGGAACATCCACTTTAAATTTTAAAGAGAAGGTTCGAAAACATATTTATTCTGAATCAGAGGGAGAAATGCACTGGAGTACCGATGTCTACCATGCACCTGAATATACTTATGGTAATGTTCATCTATTACCAAAAACAAGTCATTTATGGATATTAGCAGTAGGTACGTGCAGATCCAGTATTGTCTGTTTTTCTCTCCACAAGGATCAAGATCAAATAAATGTTCATTCTTTTTCTCTCAAAGAAAGATATATCTCTGAACTATCAGTAACTAATGATCCAACGAGACATAAATTGTTTAGTTCGGATTCTTCTAGTAAAAAAGGGGGGGGGGCTCCTGATTATTCAAGACCTGATCGAAGCATATCCAATGGTCATTGGAATTTAAAATATCCTTCTATTCTCCACGAAAATTTTGATTTTTTGGCGAAGAGGCGAAGAAATAGATTGATCATTCCATTACAATATGATCAAGAGCGCGAGAAAGAACTAATACCCCGTTTTGGTGTTTCGATTGAAATACCCATAAATGGTATTTTACGTAGAAATAGTATTCTTGCTTATTTCGACGATCCCCGATACCGAAGAAACAGTTCAGGGATTACTAAATATGGGACTGTAGAGATCGATTCAATCGTCAAAAAAGAGGATTTGATTGAATATCGAGGAGCAAAAGAATTTAGTCCAAAATACCAAATGAAAGTAGATCGATTTTTTTTCATTCCCGAGGAAGCGCATGTCTTACCTGGATCTTCGTTGATAATGGTCCGGAACAATAGTATTATTGGAGTGGATACACCACTCACTTTAAATACAAGAAGCCGAGTAGGGGGATTGGTCCGAGTGGAGAGAAAAAAAAAAAGTATTGAACTAAAAATATTTTCTGGGGATATCCATTTTCCTGGAGAGACGGATAAGGTATCCAGGCACGGCGGCATTTTGATACCCCCGGGAACGGGAAAAAGAAATTCTAAGGAATCAAAAAAATTGAAAAATTGGATCTATGTCCAACGGATCACACCTACTAAGAAAAAGTATTTTGTTTTGGTTCGACCCGTAGTCACATATGAAATAGCGGATGGGACCAATTTAGCAACATTTTTCCCCCAGGATCTTTTTCAGGAAGGGGATAATGTCCAACTTAGAGTTGTTAATTATATCATTTATGGAAATGGCAAGCCAATTCGAGGACTTTATCACACAAGCATTCAATTAGTTCGGACTTGCTTGGTATTGGATTGGAACCAAGAACAAAATGGTTCTATAGAGGGGGTTCGTGCTTCTTTTGTTGAAATAAGGACAAATGATCTAATTTGCGATTTCATAAGAATTGAGTTAGTCAAGTCCCCTATTTTGTATACCGGAAAAAGAAATTGTACGGTGGGTTCAGGATTGATTAACCATAATAGATTAGATTACACCAATATTAATCCTTTTTATGCCAAGGCAAAGATTCAATCACTTACCAAACATAAAGGAACTTGTGGTACGTTGTTGAATCAAAATAGGGAATGCCAATCTTTGAAAATTTTGTTATCATCCAACTATTCTCGAATTGGTCCATTCGATGGTTTGAAATATAACAATGTGACAAAAGAATCAATTAAAGCGGATCCTATAATTCCAATTAGGAATTCGTTAGGCCCCTTAGGTACAGTAGTACTCAAAATTGCGAATTTTTATTCATCTTGCCATTTAATAACTTATAATCAGATTTTGTTAAAGAAATATTTGTTACTTAACAAATTGAGTCAGACTTTCGAAGTACTTAAATTTTTTTTAATAGATGAAAATAGGGGGATTTATAATCCCGATCCGTGCAGTAACATCATTTTGAATCCATTCGATTTAAATTGGCGTTTTCTCCACCACGATTTTTGTGATGAGACGTCCACAATTATTAGCCTTGGACAATTTTTTTGTGAAAATGTATGTCTATTCAAATACGGATCACAGAAAAAATCTGGTCAAGTTCTAATTGTTCATGTTGACTACTTAGTAATAAGATCAGTCAAGCCCTATTTGGCTACTCCAGGAGCAACGGTTCATGGTCATTATGGAGAAACCCTTCACGAGGGAGATACATTAGTTACATTTATATATGAAAAATCGAGATCTGGTGACATAACGCAAGGTCTTCCAAAAGTGGAACAAGTGTTAGAAGTGCGTTCGATTGATTCAATATCGATAAATCTCGAAAAGAGGGTTAAAGGTTGGAATGAACGTATATCAAGAATTCTTGGAATCCCTTGGGGATTCTTGATTAGCACGGAGCTAACCATCGCCCAAAGCCGTATCTCTTTGGTTAATAAGATCCAAAAGGTTTATAGATCTCAGGGGGTACAGATCCATAATAGACATATAGAGATTATTGTCCGTCAAGTAACATCAAAAGTGTTGGTTTCAGAAGATGGAATGTCTAATGTTTTTTCACCCGGAGAGCTAATCGGATTGTTGCGAGCGGAACGAGCAGGGCGTGTTTTGGATGAAGCGATCTGTTATCGAGCAATCTTATTGGGAATAACGAGGGCATCTCTTAATACTCAAAGTTTTATATCCGAAGCTAGTTTTCAAGAAACTGCTCGAGTTTTAGCAAAAGCTGCTCTACGAGGTCGTATTGATTGGTTGAAAGGCCTGAAAGAAAATGTTGTTCTAGGGGGAATTATACCTGTTGGTACCGGATTCCAAAAATTAGTGCATCATTCAAGGCAACACAAAAACACTCATTTGGAAATCAAAAAGAAAAATGTGTTTGAAGGAAAGATGAGAAATATCTTATTTCACCATAGAGAATTTTTTAGTTCTTGCGTCCCAAACAATTTTCATGAGACATCAGAACAATTATTGACACAATTTAATGATTCCTAAAAGGAGACTCGTTTTTTTATATTATAATTTCATTATCTGGTCCAATTTTCCTATTTGATTGATAATAAAGATCATAATGAATTAAAAGGAATTAATGGTTTGGATCGTGTATCAACGGTCAATCCTCGGTAGAAAGTTCCATCGGAACAATTATTTATTTCAGATACCTCGTCTCGTTGTTTAAAAAAAAAAACAACGAGCAAGTATGGGGAAAAATGACAAGAAGATATTGGAACATTAATTTGGAAGAAATGATGGAAGCAGGAGTTCATTTTGGTCATGGTACTAGGAAATGGAATCCTAGAATGGCACCTTTCATCTCCGCAAAACGTAAAGGTATTCATATTACAAATCTTACGAGAACTGCGCGTTTTTTATCAGAGGCCTGTGATTTAGTTTTTGATGCAGCAAGTAGAGGAAAACATTTTTTAATCGTTGGTACAAAAAATAAAGCAGCTGATTCAGTAGCATCCGCTGCAATAAAGGCTCGGTGCCATTATGTTAATAAAAAATGGCTTGGTGGTATGTTAACGAATTGGTCCACTACGAAAACGAGACTTCAAAAGTTCAGGGATTTAAGAGCCGAACAAAGGATGGGGAAACTCAACCGTCTCCCCAAAAGGGATGCAGCAATGTTGAAGAGACAATTATCCACCCTGCAAACATATCTGGGTGGGATCAAATATATGACAGGGTTACCCGATATTGTAATTATCGTTGATCAGCAAGAAGAATATACGGCTCTTCGAGAATGTGTCATTTTGGGGATTCCGACGATTTGTTTAATCGATACAAATTGTGACCCGGATCTCGCAGATATTTCGATTCCAGCCAACGATGACGCTATCGCCTCAATCCGATTGATTCTTAACAAATTAGTATCCGCAATTTGTGAAGGTCGTTCTAGTTCTAGTTATATAAGAAATCATTGATTATTAATAATAATAATAAGATATTAATATTAATAATAATAAGATTAAGATGGATAAGTCAATTACTTCGGGAATAATAAGATGGATAAGTCAATTACTTCGGGAAACTTCATAAATTTTATTTATTTGATCGGTTGCTATTCCTGGATTTCAAAAAAAAAAAAGATAAAAAAAATAAAAAAAAAAGTACAAAGTACTCAGATTGGGGATATTATGTGATTACTTAGTATCCTAAATATACGATTAATGATTAAAGTGGGTCAGTTAAGAAAGAGGTGGTAGAATCAAAATAATTTTTTTTTTGAAGTTCAATTTCTGTCAGAGGACAATATGAATGTTATACCATGTTCCATTAACACATTCAAAGGGCTGTATGATATATCGGGTGTAGAAGTAGGCCAACATTTATATTGGCAAATAGGAGGTTTACAAGTCCATGCCCAAGTACTTATCACTTCTTGGGTCGTAATTGCTATCTTATTAGGTTCAGTTACCATAGCTGTTCGGAATCCACAAACCATTCCGGCCGACGGTCAGAATTTCTTCGAATATATCCTTGAATTCATTCGGGACTTGAGTAAAACTCAGATTGGAGAAGAATATGGTCCTTGGGTTCCCTTTATTGGAACTATGTTCTTATTTATTTTTGTTTCTAACTGGTCAGGTGCTCTTTTACCTCGGAAAATCATACAGTTACCTCATGGGGAGTTAGCTGCGCCCACGAATGATATAAACACTACTGTTGCTTTAGCTTTACCCACGTCAGTGGCATATTTTTATGCGGGTCTTACAAAAAGGGGTTTGAGTTATTTTGGTAAATACATTCAACCAACTCCAATACTTTTACCAATTAACATCCTAGAAGATTTCACAAAACCTTTATCGCTTAGTTTTCGACTTTTCGGAAATATACTGGCTGATGAATTAGTAGTTGTTGTTCTTGTTTCTTTAGTCCCTTCAGTAGTTCCTATACCCGTCATGTTCCTTGGATTATTCACAAGCGGCATTCAAGCTCTTATTTTTGCAACTTTAGCCGCGGCTTATATAGGTGAATCCATGGAGGGTCATCATTGACTAGCTTTCGAAATTTTTTTTTTTCAACCTTATCCCAATTCATGTGGAGTTCAATTTAATATAATCGACTTGGCGAGAAATCATAATAGATAAAAATTTTATATATGGTATAGAGTCGTAGCAGGAAAGATGTACGATATTATTTAATTGTAAAAAAATCTTAGGAAAAAGATCTGGATGATCTCTTTTTCCTAAGATTTTGGCTTATTTATATTATACTTCTCCAATAAAATAAATTGATATTGTATTTATATTTTATTTGTTTTTGTTTTGTTATTTATATTTGATATTTGTTTAGTTAATTACAATATTACAACAATTTAAAATTTGAATAAGAATTGTTATCTTTTTACGACGTAAGACTAAAAAAAGCTAGTTTAGCTTAGGAAAATGAAACTGGACATATGTAATAAATAGTTATAAGTCTGTCCAGCCCCCCCATATGGTTCAAAAAAAGAATTCTAGAATCATATTCAATAGGCGGTTTACGTTATGGAAGAAACAAATGTATATGTGATATTAGAAATTCACTAGTTATAGTGAGGCTCTTTTATCTTATTCTTATTTATCTTATTCTTATATAATATTTATTATTTATTTTTCATTTCACAGCTCACTGCACTTAGATGGGATTCCAATAGAAAGTACTTCCGCTTTGTCTGTGATTGGGGATTGAGCAAATAAACAGATGAACTCTGAACTCAAAGATTTAGAAGAATAAAGAATGAAGAATTGAATGAAAAATAAGTTTAGAATAAAGAAATGCAATGATTAGAATCATATGCATCTAGATTTACAAAAACTCCATCATGTATAAGAACTAAAAACAAGATTTTGAAGTATTTCTGTATTTCTGATGATTAATTGGTTGATTGTATCATTAACCATTTCTTTTTTTTTTGTGTAAGGAGCTTAATTTACCATGAATCCACTGATTTCTGCCGCTTCTGTTATTGCTGCTGGATTGGCCGTAGGGCTTGCTTCTATTGGACCTGGGATCGGTCAAGGTACTGCTGCGGGTCAAGCTGTAGAAGGTATTGCGAGACAGCCAGAAGCAGAGGGTAAAATACGAGGTACTTTATTGCTAAGTCTGGCTTTTATGGAAGCTTTAACAATTTATGGACTGGTCGTGGCATTAGCACTTTTATTTGCGAATCCATTTGTTTAATTTTAGAAGAAAAGTACGTAATGTACTTTTTTTTTTGACTTAGACTCGCCATTTGTTTTTTCGAATTATATCAACATTTCACTCTAACAATTACTTATTCGTTGGGAGAATACCTCCGGGAAGGACGGATTTTAGGATTAGTAATTAGCGGATCCTCTCGCTTTCTTCCTTCCCGTTTTTAGTTCTTAGTATAATGGAAACCTTTTTTTAGGATGCGTTGCAACGCAACAAACGAGGTATTTTGCAATTGGCATAATACCCAGGACCGAACCCAACCCAATTAAGTATCTTCTTGGAAACTGGAAACTTTAATTAGAATAAAATAAAAAATAAGATTTAATTAAAAAAATGAAAATAAATTAAATCAAATAAATTTCCCAATAAAAAATCTCATAACATAAAAAAAGAAATCAACAAAAAAGGGGGGGCGAAGTGATACAAAAAGAACTCTGTTCTTTGTTAGTCCTATCTATAAGAGGAGAGTATATGAAAAGTGTAACCGATTCTTTTGTTTCCTTGGGCCACTGGCCATCCGCCGGGGGTTTTGGGTTTAATACCGATATTTTAGCAACAAATCCAATAAATCTAAGCGCAGTACTGGGTGTATTGATTTATTTTGGAAAGGGAGTGTGTGCGAGTTGTGTATTTCAAAAATAGGTTGGATCCGACCGGCTGCACTTTTTTTTTATTATTTAT